GTCCCCGTAGCTTACAACTAAAGCATGGCACTGAAGATGCCAAGATGTTGCTGCATGCACCCAGGGACAAAAGACTTAGTCCTAACCTTACCGTTAATTCCTGCTAAATGTATACATGCAAGTATCTGCGCCCCAGTGTAAATGCCCTAAAGCTTTCATTATTCTAGGCAAAAGGAGCGGGCATCAGGCTCGCCCACCGCTGCAGCCCAAGACGCCTTGCTTAGCCACACCCCCACGGGTACTCAGCAGTAACTAATATTAAGCAATAAGTGAAAACTTGACTTAGTTATAGCAGCACTCAGGGTCGGTAAATCTTGTGCCAGCCACCGCGGTCACACAAGAGACCCAAATTAACTGTAGTACGGCGTAAAGAGTGGCACCATGCTATCCTACCAACTAAGATCAAAATGCAACTAAGCCGTCATAAGCCAAAGATGCATCTAAAACCACCCTCAACACGATCTTAGCCTCTCCGACTAATTAAACCCCACGAAAGCTAGGGCACAAACTGGGATTAGATACCCCACTATGCCTAGCCCTAAATCTTGATACTTCCTACCACTAAAGTATCCGCCCGAGAACTACGAGCACAAACGCTTAAAACTCTAAGGACTTGGCGGTGCCCCAGACCCACCTAGAGGAGCCTGTTCTATAATCGATAACCCACGATACACCCAACCACCCCTTGCCAAAACAGCCTATATACCGCCGTCGCCAGCCCACCTCTCCTGAGAGCCCAACAGTGAGCATAATAGCCCCACATCCGCTAGCAAGACAGGTCAAGGTATAGCCTATGGGATGGAAGAAATGGGCTACATTTTCTAAGATAGACAATTTCACGGAAGGGGACATGAAACCGTCCCTAAAAGGCGGATTTAGCAGTAAAGCGGGATAATAAAGCCCCCTTTAAACTGGCCCTGAGGCACGTACATACCGCCCGTCACCCTCCTCACAAGCTACATACACATATAGCTAATACGTCCCCCACCAGCTGAAGATGAGGTAAGTCGTAACAAGGTAAGTGTACCGGAAGGTGCACTTAGCACATCAAGACGTAGCTACAAACAAAGCACTCAGCTTACACCTGAGAGATATCTGCCACCCACCAGATCGTCTTGAAGCCCGACTCTAGCCCAACCACATACATACCACTAGGAACAACTAAAAATTCACTCCACTACAACCAAACTAAAACATTCTCCTGCCTTAGTATGGGTGACAGAAAAGGCACTAACACTGGCGCAATAGAGACTCGTACCGCAAGGGAAAGATGAAAGAATAATGAAAACTCAAGCAAAAAACAGCAAAGATAAACCCTTGTACCTCTTGCATCATGATTTAGCAAGAACAACCAAGCAAAACGAGTTTAAGCTTGTCCTCCCGAAACCTGAGCGAGCTACTTACAAGCAGCTACCCCCTGAGCGAACCCGTCTCTGTTGCAAAAGAGTGGGACGACTTGTTAGTAGAGGTGAAAAGCCAACCGAGCCAGGTGATAGCTGGTTGCCTGTGAAATGAATCTAAGTTCTCTCTTAATTTTCCTCTCCCGGACACTAATCATCCAAACCATCATGTGATAAATCAAGAGTAATTTAAAGGAGGTACAGCTCCCTTAAAAAAGAATACAACCTCCCCTAGCGGATAACTACCCAACCACCCCCAAACTTTAGCCCTTAAGGCGCCCCCCAACAAGGAGGCCGTAAAAGTTTTATTCTCAAAAAATCCAAAAACAACAGGACTCCCTTATCCATAACAGGCCAACCTATAACAATAGGAGAATCAATGCTAAAATGAGTAATCGGGGGCTACCCTCTAAAGCGCAAGCTTACATCACCACATTATTAACAGACCTTAAACTAATACTCCCAACCCAACAAGCCAAGTATTAAATCTGCCCTGTTAGCCCAACTCAGGAGCGCCCATTAGAAAGATCCAAATCTGCAAAAGGAACTAGGCAACCTCAAGGCCCGACTGTTTACCAAAAACATAGCCTTCAGCCAACCAAGTATTGAAGGTGATGCCTGCCCAGTGACACTCTGTTTAACGGCCGCGGTATCCTAACCGTGCGAAGGTAGCGCAATCAATTGTCCCATAAATCGAGACTTGTATGAATGGCTAAACGAGGTCTTAACTGTCTCTTGCAGATAATCAATGAAATTGATCTTCCTGTGCAAAAGCAGGAATAAACCCATAAGACGAGAAGACCCTGTGGAACTTAAAAATCAGCAACCACCATGCACACTCCAAAACCTACTAGGCCCACGACCCTAACAAAACACTGGTCTGCATTTTTCGGTTGGGGCGACCTTGGAGAAAAACAAATCCTCCAAAAACAAGACCATACCTCTTGACCAAGAGCAACCCCTCGACGTACTAACAGCAACCAGACCCAATATAATTGACCAATGGACCAAGCTACCCCAGGGATAACAGCGCAATCTCCTCCAAGAGCCCATATCGACGAGGAGGTTTACGACCTCGATGTTGGATCAGGACATCCTAATGGTGCAGCCGCTATTAAGGGTTCGTTTGTTCAACGATTAACAGTCCTACGTGATCTGAGTTCAGACCGGAGCAATCCAGGTCGGTTTCTATCTATGCCAAACTTTCCCTAGTACGAAAGGACCGGAAAAGTGAGGCCCATACCACAAGCACGCCTCCCCCCAAGTAGTGAACCCAACTAAACTACCAAACAGGACCCCCACACTCCAACCATCCTAGAAAAGGACCGCTAGCGTGGCAGAGCTCGGTAAATGCAAAAGGCTTAAGCCCTTTACCCAGAGGTTCAAATCCTCTCCCTAGCCCCACCATGATTTGACAACCTATCTCAACCCATTTAGCCATATCCCTGTCCTATGCCATCCCAATCCTAATCGCAGTCGCTTATCTCACACTAGTAGAACGAAAAATCCTAAGCTACATACAAGCCCGAAAAGGCCCAAACATTGTAGGCCCATTCGGCCTTCTACAACCAGTAGCAGACGGAGTAAAACTATTCATCAAAGAGCCCATCCGCCCATCCACTTCCTCCCCACTTCTCTTCACTACAACCCCTATACTAGCCCTTCTCCTGGCGATCACAATCTGAACACCCCTCCCACTCCCCTTCTCCCTCGCCGACCTAAACCTAGGCCTTCTCTTCCTCCTAGCCATATCAAGCCTAGCAGTTTACTCAATCCTATGATCAGGATGGGCCTCAAACTCAAAATACGCCCTAATCGGTGCCTTGCGAGCAGTAGCACAGACTATCTCCTACGAAGTAACACTAGCCATCATTCTCCTATCTGTCATTATACTAAGCGGAAACTACACCCTAACCACACTTACCACAACCCAAGAACCACTATACCTCATCTTCTCCTCTTGGCCCCTTGCAATAATATGGTACATCTCCACACTTGCTGAAACTAACCGTGCTCCATTCGACCTGACAGAAGGAGAATCAGAACTAGTATCAGGATTCAACGTCGAATATGCCGCAGGCCCATTCGCCCTATTCTTCTTAGCCGAATATGCAAATATCATGCTAATAAACACCCTAACTGCCATCCTATTCCTCAATCCAAGCTCACTCAACCCCTCCCCAGAATTATTCCCAATAATCCTAGCCACAAAAGTCCTACTCCTCTCCTTCGGCTTCTTATGAATCCGTGCTTCCTACCCCCGCTTCCGCTACGACCAACTCATACACCTCCTTTGAAAAAATTTTCTCCCACTAACACTAGCGCTCTGCCTTTGACACATCAGCATGCCAATCTGCTGTGCAGGCCTACCCCCTTGCTCAAGGAAATGTGCCTGAACATAAAGGGTCACTATGATAAAGTGAACATAGAGGTATACCAACCCTCTCATTTCCTGAGGCACAATTAGAAAAGTAGGGATCGAACCTACGCAAAAGAGATCAAAACTCTCCATACTCCCTCTATATTATTTTCTAGTAGAGTCAGCTAACAAAGCTATCGGGCCCATACCCCGAAAATGATGGTTTAACCCCTTCCCCTACTAATGAACCCACACACAAAATTAATCTCCTACCTAAGCCTCCTTCTAGGAACAACCATCACAATCTCAAGCAACCACTGAATAATGGCCTGAACCGGACTAGAAATCAACACCCTCGCTATTATCCCCCTCATCTCAAAATCCCACCACCCCCGAGCCATCGAAGCAACAATCAAATATTTCCTAGTACAAGCCACTGCCTCCACACTCATACTCTTCTCAAGCATAACTAATGCCTGATTCACAGGACAATGAGACATCACCCAACTAACGCACCCAACATCCTGCCTCCTATTAACAGCTGCAATTGCAATAAAACTAGGACTGGTCCCATTCCACTTCTGATTCCCAGAAGTACTTCAAGGTTCCCCCATAACCACTGCCCTTCTACTAGCAACAATAATGAAATTCCCCCCAATCACTATCCTCTTTATAACATCCCACATACTTAATCCCCTACTACTAACCTCCATAGCTATCGCCTCAGCAACCCTAGGGGGCTGAATAGGACTAAACCAGACACAAATCCGAAAAATCTTAGCCTTCTCATCTATCTCCCATCTAGGCTGAATAGCCATCATTATCATCTACAACCCTAAACTCACCCTACTAACCTTCTACCTATACTCCCTAATAACCATCACAACATTTCTCACCCTCAATACAACCAAAACCCTAAAACTGTCCACTATAATAACCTCATGAACAAAAACCCCAATACTAAACGCAACCCTAATACTAACTCTTCTGTCCCTAGCAGGACTCCCACCACTAACAGGCTTTCTACCCAAATGACTCATCATCCAAGAACTCACTAAACAAGAAATAACCGTAATAGCTACAATCATCTCTATACTTTCACTACTAGGACTATTCTTTTACCTCCGCCTCGCATACCACTCAACAATCACCCTCCCACCAAACCCCACAAACCACATAAAACAATGGCACATCCACAAACCAACAACCCCACAAATCGCCATTTTTACTTCCCTATCAACCCTACTCCTACCCCTCTCCCCCATAATTCTAACAACCACCTAGAAACTTAGGATAGCCCAAACCGAAGGCCTTCAAAGCCTTAAACAAGAGTTAGACCCTCTTAGTTTCTGCTAAGACTCGCAGGATACTAACCTGCATCTCCTGAATGCAACCCAGATGCTTTAATTAAGCCAGAGCCTTACCTGTCACTCCTTACCTAGACAGGTGGGCTTCGATCCCACAACATCCTAGTTAACAGCTAAGCGCCTCAACCAACAGGCTTCCGTCTACCAGGTCCTGGTGTACTCTTAGCACACATCAATGAGCTTGCAACTCAACATGAATTTCACTACAGAACCGATAAGAAGAGGAATCAAACCTCTGTGAAAAGGACTACAGCCTAACGCCTTAACATTCAGCCATCTTACCTTACCTGTGACCTTCATCAACCGATGATTATTCTCAACCAACCACAAAGACATTGGCACCCTTTACCTAATCTTCGGCGCATGAGCAGGCATAGCCGGAACCGCTCTCAGCCTGCTCATCCGCGCAGAACTCGGTCAACCCGGAACCCTCCTAGGAGATGACCAGATCTACAATGTAATTGTCACCGCCCATGCCTTCGTAATAATCTTCTTCATAGTAATACCTATTATAATCGGAGGATTTGGAAACTGACTAGTTCCACTTATAATCGGCGCCCCCGACATAGCATTTCCCCGCATAAATAACATAAGCTTTTGACTACTACCTCCCTCCTTCCTACTCCTACTAGCCTCCTCCACAGTAGAAGCAGGAGCCGGCACAGGATGAACCGTATACCCACCGTTAGCAGGCAACCTAGCCCATGCCGGCGCATCAGTAGACCTAGCCATTTTTTCACTCCATCTAGCAGGAATCTCCTCCATCCTAGGAGCAATCAACTTCATCACCACCGCCACTAACATAAAACCCCCAGCCCTATCACAATACCAAACCCCCCTGTTCGTATGATCTGTCCTTATCACAGCTGTCCTCCTACTACTCTCACTTCCCGTACTTGCCGCTGGCATCACTATGCTACTAACAGACCGAAACCTAAACACCACCTTCTTCGATCCAGCTGGAGGGGGAGACCCAATCCTATACCAGCACCTCTTCTGATTCTTTGGTCACCCAGAAGTCTACATCCTAATTCTACCAGGCTTCGGAATCATCTCTCACGTAGTAGCATACTATGCAGGCAAAAAAGAACCCTTTGGCTACATAGGCATAGTGTGAGCAATACTATCCATCGGATTCCTCGGCTTTATCGTATGAGCTCACCACATATTCACAGTCGGTATAGACGTAGACACCCGAGCGTACTTCACATCCGCCACCATAATTATCGCCATCCCAACTGGCATCAAAGTCTTCAGCTGACTAGCTACCCTGCATGGAGGAACCATCAAATGAGACCCTCCAATACTATGAGCCCTAGGCTTTATCTTCCTCTTCACCATCGGAGGGTTAACGGGCATCGTCCTAGCAAACTCCTCACTGGACATTGCCCTACACGACACATACTATGTAGTTGCCCACTTCCACTATGTCCTTTCAATAGGGGCTGTCTTTGCCATCCTAGCAGGATTCACCCACTGATTCCCATTATTCACAGGATACACCTTGCACACCACATGAGCCAAAGCCCACTTTGGAGTCATATTCACAGGCGTAAACCTAACCTTCTTCCCACAACACTTCTTAGGCCTAGCTGGCATGCCACGACGATATTCCGACTACCCAGACGCCTATACCATATGAAACACTATATCATCTATCGGCTCATTAATCTCAATAACTGCAGTAATCATACTCATATTTATTATCTGAGAAGCCTTTACATCAAAACGAAAAGTCCTACAACCCGAACTAACTGCCACCAACATCGAATGAATCCACGGCTGCCCTCCCCCCTACCACACTTTCGAAGAACCAGCCTTCGTCCAAGTACAAGAAAGGAAGGAATCGAACCCTCACATGCTGGTTTCAAGCCAGCCGCATGTCAAACCACTCATGCTTCTTTCTTCTTTATGAGGTGTTAGTAAACCAATTACATAGCCTTGTCAAGACTAAATCACAGGTGAAAACCCCGTACACCCCATTATGGCTAACCACTCACAATTCGGATTCCAAGACGCCTCATCCCCCATTATAGAAGAACTCGTTGAATTCCACGACCATGCCCTAATAGTAGCACTAGCAATCTGTAGCCTAGTCCTATACCTCCTAACCCTCATACTTATAGAAAAACTATCCTCAAACACCGTCGACGCACAAGAAGTAGAACTGATCTGAACCATCCTACCAGCTATTGTCCTCATTCTACTTGCCCTACCATCCCTACAAATCCTATACATAATAGACGAAATCGACGAACCAGACCTGACCCTCAAAGCCATCGGACACCAATGATACTGGACCTACGAATACACAGACTTCAAAGATCTGACATTCGACTCCTACATAATCCCAACAACAGACCTCCCCCTAGGACACTTCCGACTACTGGAAGTAGACCACCGCGTCGTCATTCCCATAGAATCCTCCATCCGCATTATCGTCACCGCAGGCGACGTCCTCCACTCCTGGGCCGTCCCCACCCTAGGAGTAAAAACTGATGCAATCCCAGGACGACTAAACCAAACATCATTCATCACTACCCGACCAGGAATCTTCTACGGCCAATGCTCAGAAATCTGCGGAGCTAACCACAGCTACATACCAATCGTAGTAGAATCCACCCCACTTCTCCACTTCGAGAACTGATCCACACTACTATCATCCTAATCATTAAGAAGCTATGCCACAGCACTAGCCTTTTAAGCTAGAGAAAGAGGGCAACCATCCCTCCTTAATGACATGCCACAACTCAACCCAAACCCATGATTCCTCATTATACTAACATCCTGACTAACCTTCTCATTAATCATCCAACCTAAACTCATGACCTTTATCTCCACCAACCACCCTACCAAGACTCCCACAACCACCAAAACTACCCCATGACCCTGACCATGAACCTAAGCTTCTTCGACCAATTTGCCAGCCCATGCCTCCTAGGAATCCCACTAATCCTACTATCAATACTCTTCCCAGCCCTACTATTCCCTACTCCTAACACCCGATGAATCACTAACCGCCTCTCCACTCTCCAACTATGATCCATCCACTCAATCACAAAACAACTAATAACTCCATTAAACAAAGAAGGACACAAATGAGCCCTAATCCTAACATCACTAATAATACTCTTACTTACAATCAATCTGCTCGGCCTACTACCATATACATTCACCCCAACCACACAACTATCAATGAACATAGCCCTAGCCTTTCCACTCTGATTAGCCACCCTCCTCACTGGCCTACGAAACCAACCCTCAATCTCCCTAGGCCATCTCCTACCAGAAGGAACCCCCACCCTACTAATCCCCGCCCTCATCATAATCGAAACCACTAGCCTGCTCATTCGCCCTTTAGCCCTAGGAGTTCGCCTCACAGCAAACCTCACAGCAGGCCATTTACTCATTCAACTTATTTCCACAGCCATTACCACTCTACTCCCAATCATACCAACCGTATCCATCTTAACCTCATCAATCCTACTTCTACTAACAATCCTAGAAGTAGCAGTAGCCATAATTCAAGCTTATGTCTTCGTCCTCCTGCTAAGCCTATACTTACAAGAAAACATTTAATGGCCCACCAAGCACACTCCTATCACATAGTAGACCCAAGCCCCTGACCCATCTTCGGTGCAGCCGCTGCCCTACTCACCACCTCCGGACTAATCATATGATTCCACCACAACTCCTCACAACTCTTAAGCCTCGGCCTACTCTCCATAGCCCTAGTCATACTACAATGATGACGAGACATTGTACGAGAAAGTACATTTCAAGGACACCACACCCCCACAGTCCAAAAAGGCCTACGGTATGGAATAATCTTATTTATCACATCCGAAGTATTCTTCTTCCTAGGCTTCTTCTGAGCATTCTTCCACTCTAGCCTAGCCCCCACCCCAGAACTAGGTGGACAATGACCCCCAACAGGAATCAAACCACTAAACCCCCTAGAAGTACCCTTACTAAACACAGCCATCCTCCTAGCCTCAGGCGTCACCGTAACATGAGCACACCACAGCATCACAGAAAGCAATCGAAAACAAGCAATCCACGCACTAACCCTAACAATCCTACTAGGGTTCTATTTCACAGCACTCCAAGCAATAGAGTACTATGAAGCGCCATTCTCAATCGCCGACGGCGTATACGGCTCAACCTTTTTCGTCGCCACAGGATTCCACGGCCTCCACGTAATCATCGGCTCCTCCTTCCTATCTATCTGCCTTCTCCGCCTAATCAAATTCCACTTCACACCCAATCACCACTTCGGATTCGAAGCAGCTGCTTGATACTGACACTTCGTAGACATCATCTGATTATTCCTCTATATAACCATCTACTGATGAGGAGCCTGCTCTTCTAGTATATCCATTACAATTGACTTCCAATCTCTAAAATCTGGTACAACCCCAGAGAAGAGCAATCAACATAATCACGTTCATACTCATCCTATCCCTCGCCCTTAGCGTCGCCCTAACCACACTAAACTTCTGACTAGCCCAAACCAACCCAGACTCAGAAAAACTATCCCCATACGAATGCGGTTTCGACCCTCTCGGATCAGCTCGACTCCCATTCTCAATCCGATTCTTCCTCAGTAGCAATCTTATTCCTCCTATTTGACCTAGAAATCGCCCTCCTACTCCCACTCCCCTGAGCCATTCAACTCCAATCCCCCACCACCACCTTAACCTGAGCCTCTGCCATCATCCTCCTACTCACACTTGGCCTCATCTACGAATGAATGCAAGGAGGCTTAGAATGAGCAGAATAACCACAGAAAGTTAGTCTAATCAAGACAGTTGATTTCGACTCAACAGACCATAGCCCGACCCTATGACTTTCTCTATGTCTCCCTCACACCTAAGCTTCTACTCAGCCTTTACCTTAAGTAGCCTAGGATTAGCCTTCCACCGAACCCACCTAATCTCCGCCCTACTTTGTCTAGAAAGCATGATACTCTCCATATACATCGCCCTATCAATCTGACCCGTCGAAAACCAAGCCGCATCCTTCGCCCTCATACCAGTACTCATACTCACATTCTCTGCCTGCGAAGCAGGTGCAGGTCTAGCCATACTAGTAGCCTCAACCCGAACCCACGGCTCCGACCACCTACACAACCTAAACCTCCTACAATGTTAAAAATCATCATCCCAACAATCATGCTCCTCCCCACTGCCCTCCTATCCCCCCCAAAACTTTTATGGACTAACACCACCACACACAGTATCCTAATCGCTACAATCAGCCTACAATGACTACTACCATCATATTACCCCCATAAAAACCTAACACAATGAGCTGGCATCGACCAAACATCATCCCCCCTACTAGTACTATGCTGCTGACTTCTACCCCTCATAATCATAGCAAGCCAAAACCACCTCCAACACGAACCACTAACACGAAAACGAATCTTTATCTCAACCCTAATCACCATCCAACCTCTCCTCATCCTAGCCTTCTCAGCCACAGAACTGACATTATTCTACATCTCATTCGAAGCAACCTTAATCCCCACACTAATCCTAATCACACGATGGGGTAACCAACCAGAACGCCTAAGCGCCGGCATCTACCTCTTATTCTACACCCTCATCAGCTCCCTACCTTTACTCATTGCAATCCTCCACCTCCACACACAAATCGGTACACTACACCTAACAATACTAGAATTAACCCCTCCCACACCCAACAACTCCTGAACCAACCTTCTATCGAACCTAGCCCTACTAACAGCATTCATAGTAAAAGCACCCCTATATGGTCTACACCTTTGACTACCCAAAGCCCACGTAGAGGCCCCAATTGCAGGCTCCATACTACTCGCTGCTCTCCTCCTAAAACTAGGGGGCTACGGCATCATACGAGTCACTCTCCTAACAGGCCCCCTCTCTAACCACCTACACTACCCATTTCTCACCCTAGCCCTGTGAGGAGCACTAATAACAAGCTCAATCTGCCTTCGTCAAACAGATCTAAAATCACTCATTGCCTACTCCTCCGTAAGCCACATAGGCTTAGTCATCGCCGCAAGCATAATCCAAACCCACTGAGCATTCTCAGGCGCAATAATCCTCATGATCGCCCACGGACTTACCTCCTCAATACTATTCTGCTTAGCCAACACAAACTATGAACGAACACACAGCCGAATCCTCCTCCTAACACGAGGCCTCCAACCCCTCTTACCCCTCATAGCTACATGATGACTGCTAGCTAATCTCTCAAACATGGCCCTCCCGCCCACAACGAACCTAATGGCAGAACTAACCATTATAACCGCCCTATTCAACTGATCTTCCCTAACAATCATCCTAACCGGCACTGCAACCCTATTAACCGCCACATACACCCTATTTATACTACTAGCAACCCAACGAGGAGTCCTTCCAACCCACATCACATCCATCCAAAACTCAAACACACGAGAACATCTTCTAATAACCCTCCACATCATCCCCATGCTACTTCTCATTCTAAAACCAAACCTCATCTCAGGAGTCCCCTCATAGCAAGTATAGTTTAACCAAGACATTAGACTGTGATTCTAAAAATAGAAGTTAAACCCTTCTTACCTGCCGAGGGGAGGTTCAACCAACAAGAGCTGCTAACTCCTGCATCTGAGTCTAAAACCTCAGCCCCCTTAACCTCTTAACTTTTAAAGGATAACAGCAATCCACTGGTCTTAGGAACCACCCATCTTGGTGCAAGTCCAAGTAAAAGTAATGGAGACAACACTACTCCTCAATACCTCCATACTCCTCACACTAACTATCATCCTCACCCCCACCCTACTACCTCTCCTGTCAAAAACACCCTCAAACTCTCCAACCATTATCACACGCACTGTCAAAACTGCCTTCTTAATCAGCCTAGTACCCATAACCCTTTTCATATACTCGGGCGCAGAAAGCATCACTTCCTACTGAGAATGAAAACTCACCACAAACTTCAAAATCCCACTCAGCTTCAAAATAGACCAATACTCCCTAATATTCTTCCCGATTGCCCTATTCGTAACATGATCCATCCTTCAATTCACAACATGATACATAGCCTCAGAGCCACACATCACAAAATTCTTCCACTACCTCCTAATATTTCTAATCGCCATACTAACCCTAACCATCGCCAACAACATATTCTTACTATTTATCGGCTGAGAAGGAGTAGGAATAATATCCTTTTTACTAATTGGCTGGTGACAAGGCCGGGCAGAAGCCAACACAGCCGCACTCCAAGCCGTACTCTACAACCGAATCGGAGACATCGGCCTCATCCTAAGCATAGCATGACTTGCCTCAACAATAAACACCTGAGAAATACAACAAACTGTCACCCCAACCCAAACCCCAACACTCCCCCTACTAGGCCTCATCCTCGCCGCCACAGGCAAATCAGCCCAATTCGGCCTTCACCCATGACTACCCGCCGCCATAGAAGGTCCAACCCCAGTTTCTGCTCTACTCCACTCCAGCACCATAGTAGTAGCTGGAATTTTCCTACTCATCCGTACCCACCCCATACTCACCAACAACCCAACCGCCCTCACCCTATGCTTATGCCTAGGAGCTTTATCCACACTATTCGCTGCCACATGTGCTCTTACACAAAACGACATTAAGAAAATCATTGCCTTTTCCACATCCAGCCAACTAGGACTAATAATAGTCACCATTGGCCTAAACCTCCCACAGCTAGCCTTCCTCCACATTTCAACACACGCCTTCTTCAAAGCCATACTATTCCTCTGCTCAGGAACTATTATCCACAGCCTCAACGGAGAGCAAGACATCCGCAAAATAGGAGGACTACAAAAAATACTCCCAACAACCACCTCCTGCCTAACTATCGGCAACCTAGCCCTTATAGGAACTCCATTCTTAGCCGGATTTTACTCAAAAGACCTCATTATCGAAAGCCTAAACACCTCCCACCTAAACACCTGAGCACTTCTCCTAACACTTCTAGCCACATCATTCACCGCAACCTATAGCCTACGAATAACATTGTTGGTCCAAACAGGATTCCCCCGCACATCAACAAACCCACCAATAAACGAAAATAATCCCATAATCACCAACCCCCTCACCCGCCTCGCCTTAGGCAGCATTCTCGTCGGTCTACTCATCACATCATACATTACCCCAACAAAAACCCTCCCCATAACCATGCCCACCCCCACAAAAACCGCAGCCATCATCGCCACAATACTAGGCATCGTCCTAGCCCTGGAACTATCAACAATAACACATGCCCTAACACATCCCAAACAAAGCACTTACTCAAACTTCTCCTCCTCCCTAGGATACTTCAACCCCTTAATACACCGCCCTAGCACTACTAACCTTCTAAATAACGGACAAAAAATTGCCTCACACCTAATCGACCTCTTCTGATACAAAAAAATAGGCCCCGAAGGACTCGCCAACCTACAAGTCATAGCAACCAAAGCCTCAACCACCCTCCACACCGGACTAATTAAAACCTACTTAGGATCCTTCGCCCTATCCATCCTCCTCATTCTATCAACGCAAACTTAAAACCTAATGGCCCCCAACCTCCGAAAATCCCACCCTCTCCTAAAAACAATCAACAACTCCCTAATCGACCTGCCCACCCCATCAAACATTTCCGCCTGATGAAACTTTGGATCTCTCCTAAGCATCTGCTTAGCCACACAAATCCTAACTGGCCTCCTACTAGCCGCCCACTATACTGCAGACACAACCCTAGCCTTCTCATCCGTCGCCCACATATGCCGAAACGTACAATACGGCTGACTAATCCGCAACTTACACGCAAACGGAGCCTCATTCTTCTTTATCTGTATCTACCTACATATCGGCCGCGGACTCTACTACGGCTCCTACCTACACAAAGAAACCTGAAACACAGGCATCATCCTCCTACTTACCCTCATAGCAACCGCCTTCGTAGGCTACGTCCTACCATGAGGCCAGATATCCTTCTGAGGAGCCACAGTCATTACTAACCTATTCTCAGCTATCCCTTACATCGGTCAAACTCTCGTAGAATGAGCCTGAGGCGGCTTCTCAGTAGACAACCCCACCCTGACCCGATTCTTCGCACTACACTTCCTTCTCCCCTTCATAATCACAGGCCTCGCCCTCATCCACCTCACCTTCCTCCACGAATCAGGCTCAAACAATCCACTAGGTATCATAGCCAACTCCGACAAAATCCCATTCCACCCCTACTACTCCACAAAAGATATTCTAGGATTTATACTCCTACTCCTTCCACTAACAACCCTAGCCCTATTCTCACCCAACCTATTAGGAGACCCAGAAAACTTCACCCCAGCAAACCCCCTAGTCACACCCCCACACATTAAACCAGAATGATACTTCCTATTTGCCTACGCTATCCTACGCTCAATCCCCAACAAACTAGGGGGAGTCCTAGCCCTAGCAGCATCCGTACTAATCCTATTCCTAATACCCCTCCTCCACAAATCTAAACAGCGCACAATAGCCTTCCGTCCACTCTCCCAACTCCTATTCTGAACCCTAGTAGCCAACCTCATTATCCTAACGTGAGTCGGCAGCCAACCAGTAGAACATCCCTTCATTATCATCGGCCAATTAGCCTCCCTCACCTACTTCACCACCCTCCTAATTCTCTTTCCCCTTGCCGGAGCCCTAGAAAACAAAATACTCAATCACTAAAAATACTCTAATAGTTTATAAAAACATTGGCCTTGTAAGCCAAAGAATGAAGGCTATACCCCTTCTTAGAGTTTACCCTAACCTTCAGAGAAAGAGGACTCAAACCTCCATCCCCAACTCCCAAAGCTGGCATTTTAAATTAAACTATTCTCTGACAACCCTCAACCCTAAACAGCACGAATCGCCCCACGAGACAATCCTCGTACAAGCTCCAACACAACAAATAACGTTAACAACAACCCCCACCCTGCCACTAAAAACATTCCCACCCCACACGAATAAAACAAAGCTACCCCACTGAAATCTAGACGAACAGACACCACTCCTCCATTATCAACAGTATCCACTCCAAACTTTCACCCCTCAAACCCTCCAACCCCTAACCCAACAGCAAGTACCAAAGCAAGACCCACACTATACACCACAACAGGTCACTCTCCCCAACCCTCAGGAAACGGATCCGCTGCTAAAGCCACAGAGTACACAAAAACCACCAACATTCCCCCCAAGTACACCATAAATAAAACCAACGACACAAAAGAAACCCCCAAACTTAATAACCACCCACACCCTACAACAGAAGCCAACACCAAGCCAACCACCCCATAATAAGGCGAAGGGTTAGATGCAACAGCTAATCCCCCCAAAACAAAACACACCCCCAGAAATAACACAAGATAAGTCATAGCAGTTCCTGCTTGGCTTTTCTCCAAGACCTGCGGCCTGAAAAGCCGCCGTTGCTGACTCAACCACAGGAACAACCCAAAAATACCCTCCACCTTCCCCCCCCCTACTCCCCCATGTATAATACGCATTCATTTATGTATGGAATACATTATATTAAATGTCAGAGAGTGCGTTTCAATGTATGTACTATGACTGGTTTAAGTAGTCGGATGGGGTATTTTTAGAGACTATTGTGTTTCAAGGATTAATAGAGTAATACTTTCAAGGATTAACTGAGTAATGGTGTAAAGATTAAGCTTATTCTTTCTTCGTATTAAACGGGGTCTGTGCAATGAATCTATGGAATTGTTATGTTATGGACTGTAATGATTATCTCCTGTTCCGTTGGAGGACTAAACCTATGCTCTTAATGGTCTATATCCTTCTAGCATGAATGATACGGGTATGCTTAATTGCTTGGTTTTAATGGAGGATGCGCCTATTATTCAATAATTTCTCGGGTGCCAGTGTCAGGGATTAGGTTATCTATTAATTTAGCTTCTCACGTGAAATCAGCAACTCGACGTGTGGAAGATCCTGTGCTACTAGCGTCAGGCCCATTCTTTCCCCCTACACCCTAGCCCAACTTGCTCTTTTGCGCCTCTGGTTCCTCGGTCAGGGCCATAACTTGAATAACTCCTTTTATCTTGCTCTTCACAGATTCATTTGGTTGATGTGTTTCATCATTTTCGTCCGTGATCGCGGCATCTTGGAGGTTCCGGCACCTCTGGTATTTTTTTTTGGGGGGCTTCTCCACTCGACCCTTCCAGTGCAACGGGTAAATACTATTGGTTGACATGAGCATCACATGGGTCACGGTCGTTCCTAGCCCTCAAGAATACCTGAATGAGACGGTTTGAGGTATTAGGGGAATCATCTTAACACTGATGCACTTTGGTTTACATTTAGTTATGGTGTATTTACTTGCTTTTAGATATGTTGCTATTTGTTGAATGCTTGTTAGACATAATTCCTTATTATTACACTTCCTCTAATTTCCTAAACAACACTAGGCAATTTCAACTAAACCTTAACCAAATTTTTAGGTCATCAAAATCACATATCATGTCGATACACTTTACATTCCTTCATTCTCTAA